TAAACAACATAGAGGAAGAATGAAAGGAATATCTTATCGAGGTAATCGTATTTGCTTTGGTAGATATGCTCTTCAAGCGCTTGAACCCGCTTGGATCACATCTAGACAAATAGAAGCGGGTCGGCGAGCAATGACACGAAATGCACGCCGCGGTGGAAAAATATGGGTACGTATATTTCCAGACAAACCCGTTACAGTAAGACCTACAGAAACACGTATGGGTTCGGGGAAAGGATCTCCCGAATATTGGGTAGCTGTTGTTAAACCCGGCAGAATACTTTATGAAATGAGCGGAGTAGCAGAAAATATAGCCAGAAGGGCTATTTCAATAGCGGCATCCAAAATGCCTATACGAACCCAATTCATTCTTTCGGTATAGGATAGTGAAGAACCAAAGGAAATCATTTTTTGTATAAAAAAACAATTGCAGGTTTCTTGTTTTGTTTTGAACAAACAATATTTCTTTTTTTTTATTTCACCCTTTACATTGAAAAAGACAAAAAAAAAACGATATGATTCAACCTCAAACCTATTTGAATGTAGCGGATAACAGCGGGGCCCGAAAATTGATGTGTATTCGAATCATAGGAGCTAGTAATCGACGATATGCTCATATTGGTGACGTTATTGTTGCTGTAATCAAAGAAGCAGTACCAAATACACCTCTAGAAAGATCAGAAGTGATCCGAGCTGTAATTGTACGTACTTGTAAAGAACTCAAACGCGACAACGGTATGATAATACGATATGATGACAATGCTGCAGTTGTTATTGATCAAGAAGGAAATCCAAAAGGAACCCGAATTTTTGGCGCGATCCCCCGGGAATTAAGACAGTTAAATTTCACTAAAATCGTTTCATTAGCACCTGAAGTATTATAAGGGAAGACCTTGATGTAGTTTCTAGTATTTGAACGAAATGGATTAATTTAATTAGTAGATTGTTTATATATCACGTATATACCTTTAAAAATTCATAAATATTTATGAATTCAAAAAAAAAAAAAGAAAAAGAGCATGTTGATTATATCAAAATTCGGGGGCAACAATAATCTTAGTTTATCATGAGTAAAGACACTATTGCTGACATAATAACCTCTATACGAAATGCTGACATGAATGAAAAAAGAACAGTTCGAATACCATCTACCTACATCACGGAAAATATTGTTAAAATCCTTTTACGAGAAGGTTTTATTGAAAACGTGAGAAAACATCAAGAAAGCAATAAATATTTTTTAGTTTTAACCCTACGACATAGGAGAAATAGGAAAGGAGCGTATAGAACTGTTTTAAATTTAAAACGGATCAGCCGGCCTGGCCTACGAATCTATTCTAACTATCAACGAATTCCGAGAATTTTAGGCGGAATGGGGATTGTAATTCTTTCTACTTCTCGAGGCATAATGACAGACCGAGAGGCTCGAATAGAAGGAATCGGCGGAGAAATTTTGTGTTATATATGGTAATCTTTCTGATAGCCCAATTATATGCGGAACTCGCCTATTTGTTTTGTGAAAAAAAGGGTAAAGGGTAGGTTTCCAATACTATGCCTCTTAGATTCGTTGATACTTCAAGGCCGTTTTCCCTGGAATGAAAGAAAAAAAAAGATTCGCGAGGTTTTAATTACTGAACTACGTCCCAATGGTATTTATGTTTCGAGTTCGTTTAGATAATGAAAATCTGATTCTGGGTTTTGCTTCGGGAAGGGTTCAACGTAATTTTATACGTATACTACCAGTAAATAGAATCAAAATTGTGGTAAGTTCTTATGATTCAACTAAAGGACATATAATTTGTATACTCTTTTGTATACTCTAAAGTAAAGACTCACATAATTAGGATTAGGTGGTTTTTTCAATTTCAACATTCTTTCGTGGGGATACAATTCGAAGTTAAAGATTTTAAGAAACTTATTTTCTTCCAATTAAGTAGATTCAGAATTAAGAAAAGGAGTGACAAATATGAAAATAAGGGCCTCCGTTCGTAAAATTTGTGAAAAATGTCGATTGATCCGTAGGCGGGGACGAATTATAGTAATTTGTTCCAACCCGAGACATAAACAAAGACAAGGATAATCTTTCTAAAACAAAAAGGACTCCCGAAATCTAAAGGACCTGATGTACAGATGTACAAAAAAATCAGTAAAAAACCAGGATCTCTTTTGACATGAAATGGATATATCCATATATCTCTGACTTATATTTATGAGATGATAAAATATGGCAAAACCTATACCAAAAATTGGTTCACGTAGAAATAGACGTATTGGTTCACGTAAGAATGTGCGTAGAATACCAAAGGGAGTTATTCATGTTCAAGCAAGTTTCAACAATACCATTGTGACTGTTACAGATGTACGAGGTCGAGTAATTTCTTGGTCCTCCGCCGGTACTTGTGGATTCAAGGGTACAAGAAGAGGGACACCATTTGCCGCCCAAACCGCAGCGGGAAATGCTATTCGGACAGTGGTGGATCAAGGTATGCAACGAGCAGAAGTC